AACTAAAAAAAAGAACAAAAATCTGACATGTCATGATACATATAGTAGTGGGGGATTATGGGACAAAAAATAAATCCGCTTGGGTTCCGACTTGGTACAACACAAAGTCATCATTCTCTTTGGTTTGCACAGCCAAAAAATTATTCGGAAGGTATACAAGAAGATCAAAAAATACGAAACTGTATTAAGAATTATGTACAAAAAAATATGAGAATATCCTCCGGTGTTGGCGTTGAGGGAATTGCACGGATAGAGATTCAAAAAAGAATCGATCTAATTCAAGTCATAATTTATATAGGATTCCCAAAATTCTTAATAGAAAATAGACCGCGGAGAGTCGAAGAATTGCAGATGAATGTACAAAAAGAACTTCATTGTGCGAACCGAAAACTAAACATTGCTATTACACGAATTGCAAATCCTTATGGACACCCTAATATTCTTGCAGAATTTATAGCTGGCCAATTAAAGAATAGAGTTTCTTTTCGCAAAGCAATGAAAAAAGCTATTGAATTAACCGAGCTGGCGAATACAAAAGGAATTCAAGTACAAATTGCGGGACGTATCGACGGAAAAGAAATTGCACGCGTCGAATGGATCAGAGAAGGTAGGGTTCCTCTACAAACCATTGGAGCTAAAATTGATTATTGTTCCTATACAGTTCGAACTATATACGGGGTATTAGGAATCAAAATTTGGATATTTGTAGACGAAGAATAATAAGACTTTACGTGTTTTTACATTATACCAAGTAATGGACAAAAACAGAAAAACCCTTTTATTCTTTTTATGTTCAAGCAAAACAAAAAAAGAGCAATTCTGCAATTCTAGAGGGTTCAATAAAAATTCGATTGATCATTTTATATAATTGCTATGCTTAGTGTGTGACTCGTTGGTTTTTTTAGGGCTAGGATTCAAAAAAACGGACCAGGGCCCAGAGTATGAACTAATAACCAACTCATTGCTTCGCATTATCTGGATCCAAAGAACCAGTCAAGATAAAGATAGAATATATTGGACATATCATTGTAGCAACTGAAATCTTTTTTTGCATAAAGATAAAAAAACCAATCGGATTATGAGTTGTGAAGTTCTAAGTCGGAAAGCAAAATAGAAAAAAAGTATGCGGATAAGTGGAAGGATGAGAGAAAGAGAGAACGGAAATATCAATGATATATGATTCCAATATGTAAGGTCGATGAGTCATCTCATAAAACGCAGTGTAATAAAGCATAAATTCAATAATGATTCATGCATAATTAGATGAATCCGCTTATAGAACAAAAAAATCAAGAGCCTCGAGCCAATAAAGACTGAGAAAATTGACTTAAGAAAAAAGGACTCCGCCGGAAAATTCAGACCTAACCATTAATCGAGAAGCAATGGGAACGATATAACCCGTGAATGCAGAAGATTCTATTGAAAATGAATCTTAATGATTCATTGGGTGGGATGGCGGAACAAACCAGGGACCTCCTCTTTTATTCTTTTATTTTGAGAGGTCATGAACTAACCCTATAACTGAAATAGATATGGAAAGAGTAAATATTCGCCCGCGAAAGTTTTTTTTTATTAGATTGATACATTTTTGTCGATCCCATATGATAAAAGGAAAAACAAAAGAAAGATGTTTTTATAACGATAACGTTCTAAAAAAAGACATTGACATTATCTAGAAATAGAATACATGTTTAATTAAATAATATCTAAACACGCTAGACAAATTTCGAATAGATTAACGAATTGATTAATTAGATGCAATTTCAAAGAATCCTATGATTCAGCATATTATTCATTAAACACATGTATATCTTGATAAAATCTGTTTTAGTCGTTTCATTCGCGAGGAGCTGGATGAGAAGAAACTCTCATGTCCAGTTCTGTAGTAGAGATGGAATTGAAAAAGAACCATCAACTATAACCCAAAAAGAACAAGATTCCGTAAACAACATAGAGGAAGAATGAAAGGAATATCTTATCGAGGTAATCATATTTGTTTCGGTAGATATGCTCTTCAAGCACTTGAACCCGCTTGGATTACATCTAGACAAATCGAAGCAGGGCGCCGAGCAATGACACGAAATGTACGCCGTGGCGGAAAAATATGGGTACGTGTATTTCCAGACAAACCAGTTACAGTAAGACCCACGGAAACCCGTATGGGTTCAGGGAAAGGATCCCCAGAATATTGGGTAGCTGTTGTTAAACCGGGTAGAATACTTTATGAAATGGGTGGAGTAGCCGAAAATATCGCTCGAAAGGCTATTTCAATAGCGGCGTCCAAAATGCCTATAAGAACTCAATTCATTATTTCTGGATAGAAATGTAGAACCAAAGGAAAGAAGTCTTGTGTATAAAAAAAACAATTGCAGGGTTTTCTTTCTTTTTTTTTTTTTTTTACTTCGTCCTTTGCTTTATTTTACATTAAAAAAACAGATAAAAAAAAAATGATATGATTCAACCTCAAACCCATTTGAATGTAGCAGACAATAGCGGGGCACGAGAATTGATGTGTATTCGAATAATAGGAGCTAGTAATCGCCGATATGCTCATATTGGTGATGTTATTGTTGCTGTGATAAAAGAAGCAGTACCAAATACGCCTCTAGAAAGATCAGAAGTGATCAGAGCTGTAATTGTACGTACTTGTAAAGAACTCAAACGCGATAACGGTATAATAATACGATATGATGACAATGCTGCAGTTGTCATTGATCAAGAAGGAAATCCAAAAGGAACCCGAGTTTTTGGCGCGATCGCCCGGGAATTGAGACAGTTAAATTTTACTAAAATAGTTTCATTAGCGCCTGAGGTATTATAATATGAGACCGTGAGATAGTGATAGTATTTAAATAAAATAGATAAATTAGTAGATTATGTCTCACGCATATACTTTTAAGAATTTTCTTTAATAATTTTTATAAAAAAAGAACATGCTGATTATATCCAAATTCGGAAGCAACAATAATTTTAGTTTATCATGGGTAAGGACACTATTGCTGACATAATAACTTCTATACGAAATGCTGACATGGATCGAAAGGGAACGGTTCGAATAGCATCTACTAACATGACCCAAAGCATTGTTAAAATACTTTTACAAGAGGGTTTTCTCGAAAACGTAAGGAAACTTGTAGAAAATAACAAATATTTTTTGGTTTTAACCCTACGACATAGAAGGAATAGGAAAGGACCATATAGAACTCTTTTAAATTTAAAACGAATAAGTCGACCTGGTCTCCGAATCTATTCTAACTATCAACGAATTCCTAGAATTTTAGACGGGATGGGGATTGTAATTCTCTCTACTTCTCGGGGTATAATGACAGACCGAGCAGCTCGGCTAGAAGGAATCGGCGGAGAAATTTTGTGCTATATATGGTAAATTTTCTGCTATCCGAATTGTATCTGTAACTTCCTGTTTGTGAAAAAAACGAATAAAAAAGCCAAGTTGTCTAATATCACGCCTTCTTACATTAGTTGATACTTCAAGGAGGGTTTGTCTGGAATAAAAGAAGAAAAATGGATTCATGAAGGTTTAATTACTGAATCACTTCACAATGGTATGTTCGGGGTTCGTTTAAATAATGAAGTCAGATTCTAAGTTCTGTTTCAGGAAGGATCCGACACTCTTTTATACATATACTACCAGGAGATAGAATCAAAATTTAAGTAAGTCGTTATGATTCAAACGGGGGGGGGGGGGCGCAGAATTTCTAGACCCCACAACAAAGATTCGAATGGTTCGGTGGTTTTTCAAGATTCCTTTCATGAGGATCCAATTCACGGTTCAAAAATTTCAAGAAACTTATTTTCTTCCAATCAGTAAAGTAGATTCGAAATTCAGTTAAGGAATAACAATTATGAAAATAAGAGCCTCCGTTCGTAAAATTTGTGAAAAATGCCGACTGATCCGTAGAAGGGGACGCATTATAGTAATTTGTTCCAACCCGAGACATAAACAAAGACAAGGATAATCTTTCGAAAAGGGACTCTCTAAAGGAACCGATGAAAAAATCAAAATAAAAGATCTGTTTTGACATGAAATGGATATATCCATATATCTCTGACTTATATTTCGGAAATGATAAAATATGGCAAAATCTATACCAAGAAGCGGTTCACGTAGGACTGGACGTGTGGGTTCACGTAAAAGTGCACGGCGAATACCAAAGGGCGTTATTCATGTTCAAGCAAGTTTCAACAACACCATTGTGACAGTTACAGATGTACGGGGTCGGGTTATTTCTTGGTCCTCCGCCGGTACTTGTGGATTCAGGGGTACAAGAAGAGGGACACCTTTTGCTGCTCAAACCGCAGCAGGAAATGCTATTCGAGCAGTAACAGATCAAGGTATGCAACGAGCAGAAGTCATGATAAAAGGTCCGGGTCTCGGAAGAGATGCAGCATTACGCGCTATTCGTCGAAGTGGTATACTTTTAAGTTTCGTAAGGGATGTAACCCCTATGCCACATAATGGCTGCAGACCCCCTAAAAAAAGGCGAGTGTAGAAATAAACATTGAAGAGATTTCAAGAGAAATAAATGACTCAAAAATCTGACAAATAATATAATATTACTATGGTTCGAGAGAAATTAAAAGTATCTACTCGGACACTACAGTGGAAATGTGTTGAATCAAGAGCAGACAGTAAGCGTCTTTATTATGGACGCTTTATTCTGTCTCCACTTATGAAAGGTCAAGCCGACACAATAGGCATTGCGATGCGAAGAGCTTTGCTTGGAGAAATCGAAGGAACATGTATTACACGCGCAAAATCTGAGAAAATCCCGCATGAATATTCTACCATAGTAGGTATTCAAGAATCAGTACATGAAATTTTAATGAATTTGAAAGAAATTGTATTGAGAAGTAATCTATATGGAACTCGTGACGCGCTTATTTGTGTCAAAGGTCCTGGATATGTAACTGCTCAAGACATCCTCTTACCACCTTCTGTGGAAATCGTTGATAATACGCAGCATATAGCTAACCTAACG